AAAGAAACAGGAGTATATAGAATTTAAAAGATTAGGACTTTTTTAGAAAACTTTGAAGGTTTTAAGTTTAAATAACTTAAAATTCTAAATAAAAATAAAATATAAAGGTAAAAAAAGGCCTATAAGATTAAAGGAGGATTTTAAAAAAAGAGAGGAAGGGAAAGAAGTTGATGATTTATACTTTATATTAAAGTTGAAAATAGGGTTTAATAATAAAATAAAGGTAATAATAATTCGTAAATAAAAATATAAGGTGATTAGAGTTGAAAACAGAAGAAAAAAAAGTGGCAGAAAGAGATTTAAGTTTACTATAATTTGAATGATAAGTCATTTTGGAATGAATCCTGTCAAAGGGGGAAGACCTCTAAGAGAAAGGAAATTTAAGGAGATAAGAAGAACATGGAAAACTCTATTTTGTTCAGACTGAATAAGTCTCGAAAGAGAATAAGTTTGAAGTTTATGAAAAATTCTGGTAATAGACAAAAGGATAAAAGAATAGATAAGGAAATATATTAGTCAAAAGGTGTCTCCGATTGAGATTGCGATTAATATTCAAGATAAATGATTAATCGAAGAGAAGGCAATGATTTTGCGGAGGGGTGTAAGATTTAAACCTCTGAGTCTTCCGATTAAAGCCGATAAGATGGCTGAAAGGATAGAAATTTTAACTAAAGTTTCATTAATTATAAGGTAGGAGATTAAAGTTATAGGAGCAAATTTCTGGATTGTAGATAGTAAGAAAATTTGGGGTCATTTTAGGCCTTCTATTACTTGGGGAAACCAAAAGTGGAAGGGAGCCCCCCCAAGTTTCAGTAACAAAGCTAGGAAAATTAATATGAGGCTAAAAGAAAAAAATGAGAGAAATAAAAAACTAGATGAAATGAAGAGGACTGAACCTAAAGCTTGAATTAAGAAGTATTTTAGAGCTGCTTCGGAAAAAAAAGGGTTTATTTTTAAAGCAATTAAAGGAATAAAAGATATTAAATTAAGCTCTAATCCAATTCAAGCTCCAAATCATGAGGTTGAAGAAACAGAAATAATTGATCCTAAGAATAAGGTTGATAGGAAGAAGAAATAAGCTGGAGGAAAGACGATTAAAAAGAGAAGGATTAAAACATTCATTTACGGGGTATGAGCCCATTAGCTTAAAATTTAGCTTATCTTTTTAATGAATTTAAGTTTAAGGGTAATATAGGTAACAAGAAGTGTACATAATTAGTTCTATCAAAACTATCCTTTTATCAGGCACTATATTAAATATAATGGAAGGAGAAAGTAAGTTTAAATTCAATATCAAAATTAAATTAATTTTGACAGGTATTTAAGAAATTAGCAATTATTAAGAATTTATTCTTATTGAATGTTTTCAAAACATTTGTTTTATATTTAAACTAAATAATCATTTAAGTATACTATCTCACCAGATAAGTAAAAGGGGATTTAGGATATAAAATGAAAAATAAGATACAGTTAAAATTTGGCCAGTAAGGATGTAAGGATCCTCAACTGGACGCGCTCCGATTCAAGTTAAAAGGACAACGATAACTACAAAAGTTCAGAATAATATTTGGTTTAGGGGGTAAAACGCTAGTCTTTGGAATTTTGAAACATGAGTAAAAGGTAAAATTATTAAGATAGCTACTGAAGCAGCTAGGGCAATAACTCCTCCTAGTTTGTTGGGGATTGACCGTAAAATAGCGTAAGCAAAAAGAAAGTATCATTCTGGTTGAATATGGGGGGGTGTGACAAGGGGATTAGCAGGGATAAAGTTATCGGGGTCCCCTAAGAAATAGGGAGCAAGGAGAGTTAAGAAAAGAAGGGCTGCCGTTATAACAACAAATCCCACGACGTCCTTAAAAGTAAAATAAGGGTGGAATGGGACTTTGTCTGTCTGGCTAGAAATTCCTAGGGGGTTATTCGCACCTGTTTGGTGTAGGAAGAGAATATGAATTATAGAAAATGCGGAAGCAATAAGGGGTAAAATGAAATGAAAAGAAAAAAATCGGGTTAAAGTAGCATTGTCGACTGAAAAGCCTCCCCAGATTCATTGAACTAACTCAGTACCAATAAAAGGAATAGCAGAAAATAAGTTTGTAATGACTGTAGCGCCTCAAAATGATATTTGTCCTCAAGGAAGGACATAACCTAAAAAAGCAGTTGCTATAATTATAAACAAAATTACTACTCCTACTATCCAAGCATGGAGGTTTATAAAAGATCTAAAGTAAATTCCTCGTCCAATGTGGAGGTAGAGGCAAATAAAAAAAAACGAGGCGCCATTAGCATGTAAAGTTCGTAATATTCACCCATAATTTACATCTCGACAAATGTGAGCTACTCTAGAAAAAGCTAAGTCAACATGGGCAGAGTAATGTATAGAAAGAAATAAGCCAGTCGCAATTTGAATTACTAGGCAAAGACCAAGTAGAGAACCAAAGTTTCAAAATGTAGAAATATTTCTTGGTAGGGGTATATCTACAAGAGCACCGTTAGCAATTTTGAATAAGGGGTGAGATTTACGAAGGGGTGTTGTCATTATGAGAGTAGTCGCAGTGGACCTTTAAATAAATTGATAATTTTAACAACGATAACCAGCATAAGAAGAAGATAAGACACAATAAAAATAGTGAAATTTATAGAGGGTGTGTTGTAAATTCAGTTAATGATAAATGGAGTTGAAATACAATATTTTAGTGATGGGGGGTGTAGAGAAGACGAGTTAGGAGAAATAAAGAGAGGGTCTAGAAGAAATAAAAGGAATCTAATTAAAGAAGTTAGTATAATAAAAAATAAGAAAGTACTTAAAGTAAAAGAAAAAGATTCATTTGAGGCTAAAGAAGCAACATAAATAAACAGAACTAATATCCCCCCTAAAAAAACTAAAAATAAAATATAAGAAAATCAGAATGAGAAGTTATAAATTCCCACTGTAATTGAAATTAAAACAGTTTGGATAAATAATATTAAGCCTATTGCTAGGGGATGGGAGAGTTGGGTAAATAAAAATGAAAAAGAAAGTAATAAAGGAATTGTCAATATAAAAATAATAGAGAAGTTAGAATTTCTCTTTAGTTTAAGGAAAAGTTCCAGGCATAGGAGTAAAAAACCAATGTTTTAGTTGGTTTAACTAAACTATTAAAACTAATGATAAATTTTAGATTTTTGAGAGTATTCGGGGCGTTATTCATGATCTTTTGTGGTTTGTGGAGTTTTATTTCTTATTATAAACATTTGCTAAATTCGTTGTTGAGACTGGAGTTTATGATATTGGGGGTTTTTTGATTATTAAGATTACAGCTGTCTACAGTTGGTAGGGAAATTTATTTTTCTTTATTTTTTTTAACTTTAGCCGTATGTGAGGGGGCTCTTGGTTTGTCATTGTTAGTACTTATTGTGCGAAGACACGGAAATGATTATTTTAAAAGGTTTAACTTTTTGGAATGTTAAAATTTTTATTGCCTGTAGTTTTATTGATAAAATTTAAAGATGACTGAAAGTTAGTCCAAGTTAACTTAGGACTTCTAAGATTTTTAGTTGGACTGAGATGTTTTCATAATATGTATATATGTAATTTAGGATTTAGGCTTGGGATAGATTATATTAGTTATATTATAATTTACTTAAGTATTTGAATTATATTCTTGATTATTATTTCTAGAGAGCGAGTAAAGTTTATAAAAAATTTCTGTGGTATGTTTGTGCTGGTAAACTTGATCTTATTATTTAGACTTTTGGTTGCATTTTCTTCATTGAATTATCTACTGTTTTATATTAGTTTTGAAATGTCGTTAATTCCGACTTTAATTTTAATTTTAGGATGGGGCTATCAGCCTGAGCGAATTCAAGCTGGGGTTTATATACTTTTTTATACTTTAGCTTTATCTTTGCCTTTGTTAGCATCTTTGTTATATATCTATATAAGAGAGTATAGATTAACTATAATATTGAGAAACTTTATTTTAGACTTAAGGTGAGTTAACAGGCTATGATATTTTAGAAGAGTTACAGCTTTTTTGGTAAAATTACCGATATATATATTTCACCTGTGACTTCCTAAGGCTCATGTAGAAGCTCCGGTGGCTGGTTCTATAATCTTAGCGGGAGTTTTATTAAAATTAGGGGGCTATGGCTTGATTCGGGTGTTATTTATATTTCAAAAAATTAGATTAAATTTCTCTTGATTATGGGTAAGAGTTAGGTTAGTAGGGGGAGTAGTAATTAGTATATTATGTCTTCGGCAGGTAGATATAAAATCTTTAATTGCTTATTCTTCAGTTGTCCATATAAGAATGGTATTATGCGGGCTAATAATTTTTAGATGGTGGGGGCTAATAGGAGCTGTAGTAGTAATGGTGGGCCACGGTTTATGCTCTTCTGGGTTGTTTTGTTTGGCTAATATAGTATATGAGCGAGTGAGAAGTCGAAGCCTTCTAGTTAGAAAGGGGCTATTAAATTTTATACCTAGAATAGGATTATGATGATTTTTATTTAGTGTGGGGAATATAGCAGCTCCTCCTACTTTAAATTTATTCGGGGAAATTAATTTAATTATTAGTTTAATAAGATGGAGAACATTAACGATTTTAGGGCTTATATTTCTTTCTTTCTTTAGGGCGGCCTATACCTTATATATGTATAGATTGAGTCAACATGGAATCTTTTTAAATACTTTATATTCTTGTAGATCGGGTAAAGTCCGGGAGTATTTAGTACTTTTTCTACATTGGTTCCCTTTAAATGTATTAATCTTGAATTTGAATTTAGTGAGAGGCATTTAATTACAGAATAATTATATTCAGTAAGATAACTCATATAATTTATAGAGAATATTGCATTGAAGCTGCAAAAGAGATAAATTTGTCTATGGGTGGGAAGAAAAGATGTTCTAGAAAAGGTTAATATTTCAGTTTTGTAACGAAAATACAATGTGTTATTTACACCATAAAACAAATATTGCTGATTATTATAGTTTCAAGGAATATCTAGGAGATAATTTTTGTATGACAAACAAGAGTTATAAATATTTAACTAATTCCTTACTCGAAGTAGGTGTGAATTACTATGTTAGATTTAAAAGATCTATACTTACTTTCAGCCACCGAGTAAAAGATAGAAAAATTTTTGAATTAACTGAAATAAAGTGGCTGAGTTGAAAGCGGTAGATTGTAAATTTATAGACGAATAAAAATTCCTTTATTAAGGTCTTATAGTATAAAAATAATATTAAATTGCAAGTTTAAAGATGTGTAAATCACTGAGGCTTAAAAAATAAAAATTTAAGTATATGTTGATGTAAAGAGCATAAAAAGTTTTGATCTTTTAAGAAACGGTGCGATCCCGTTATGTATAATAAGGATATTAATGTCATATTGCCTACAAATTTAAGTATAAATAATAATTAGGAGATAGGACACTACTATATATACATGTATTTATTTATATTTTTCTTTGCATGTAGCCAATTAATAAACTTATAACAGGAACAAAGGTATATAATTGTTATTTCCCCCCTTATATTAAAGTAGTCCCGACGGTCTCGTCAGCCACTTTCCCTGGGGGAGAAAGAGGGGCTGAGAGTAGACGGGACTACTTTTATCCTTAGAGTGATCTCACTAATTGAGTAATTAAATATACTACGGTTATTTATATAATTACATTCTATGTAAGTGTTTAGGTGTTTAAGTTTTAGGGTACCATATAATTACAAAATTTAATGTATATCTTTGTTTTCACTAATTTTTATTAATTATAATATTTTGTGTATTATAATTTTGAAAGTTCTGGAGGGGTTATAAAAAGATCAGCAAGATATACAGTGTATAGGCCGTAGCGGTGTATAGGCCGTAGCGGTGTATAGGCCGTAGCGGTGTATAGGCCGTAGCGGTGTATAGGCCGTAGCGGTGTATAGGCCGTAGCGGTGTATAGGCCGTAGCGGTGTATAGGCCGTAGCGGTGTATAGGCTTAAAACATTTCTTAATATTTTAATAACCTTAGTTTGAAGATTATTTTTAAGGTGGGTGAATTTAATAAAATAAATATTAATTTTCAAAGTAAGGCTAAAATTAGAATAGCATTTCAGTTACGTTGAAAAGAGTTATCGTGCAAATCGATTTGCTTTGAATTTCCAGTAAAATTTATTAATCAGTACTAACTGTTTTGTGTTTAATACTGAGGAACAAAGTTAGTTAATAACTTAAAGGTTTATCTGGAAAGTATAGTTAAAAATTAGTTAACAGATAATGGTTTGAAGAATTTATTTACATAAAACTAGAATAATAAGTCTGGGGGCAGGGTCTTTAATTTGTGGCTTAGTATCTTTAATAAAATTGTTTAGGGGTGTCACCAGAATAATTGAATGAGATTTGATAAGGTTAAACTCACTATCAGTGGTGTTTGTCTTAATTTTTGACTGAGTTTCTATACTGTTTTTGTCATTTGTATTGTTTATTTCTAGGAGAGTAATGTATTACAGAGGAAGATATATAAGGGGAGATAAAAATTTTAGTCGATTCATATATCTGGTAATAATGTTTGTTTTATCTATAGGTATAATAGTCTTAAGTCCTAATTTAATTAGTATTCTTTTAGGATGGGATGGGTTAGGGTTGGTATCCTATGCTCTTGTAATTTTTTATCAAAATGAAAAGTCTGCAAATGCTGGGATGTTAACTATTTTATCTAATCGTGTAGGGGATGTTGCTATTTTGTTAGGGATCGGATTGATAGCAAGATTAGGGAGTTGAAATTTTGTTACTTATTCATATTATATATTGGATACTGATTGAATTTTATTAAAGTTTTTAATTATATTGAGTGCTTTAACCAAAAGGGCACAAATTCCTTTTTCAGCTTGGTTGCCTGCTGCTATAGCGGCACCAACTCCGGTTTCTGCCTTAGTTCATTCTTCAACTTTGGTAACTGCCGGGGTTTATCTAATAATTCGGTTTAGGGCAGCTTTAGTAAATTCTAAAATTCAAACTATGTTGTTAATTATTTCTTGTTTGACTATATTTATAGCTGGGTTAGGGGCAAATTTTGAGTACGATTTAAAAAAGATTATTGCTCTATCTACTTTGAGGCAGTTAGGAGTTATATTGAGAATTTTGGCTCTTGGCTACCCTGATCTTTCTTTTTTTCATTTATTAAGGCATGCATTGTTTAAAGCGTTATTATTTATATGTGCGGGGGTTATTATTCATAGGGCCAGAAATTATCAGGATATTCGTTGTATAGGGGGGTTAGTGAAGTTTATACCTTTAACAGTGTCTTTTATAGGAGTTGCAAATCTTGCTTTATGTGGGTTTCCCTTTTTGGCTGGATTCTATTCTAAAGATATAATTTTGGAAGTGGCTTTTATGAGATGAATTAATTTTGCTTCTTTATTACTGTATATTTTAGCAACAGGGCTAACAGTTAGGTATACCATACGATTAATTTTTTATAGGCTGAGAGGGAGGTTTAATTTAAGAGTACTAAGAAATACAAGAGATGAAGATAAAGTTATAAGATACTCTATAGTGTTGTTAGGGGTGAGAGCTGTCTTTATGGGAGCTGCATTATCTTGAATTCTTTTTCCTGAACCTTATATGATTTGTCTTAATGGACTTATGAAAAGTATAGTGTTAATAATCAGTTTATTTGGGGCAGTCGTAGGTTATGTATTCAATTTGTTAAATATTAATTATAATCTAAAATCTTTAACTAATTATAAGTTTGTAGTAATAAGGGGATCAATATGGTTTATGCCTTTTTTGAGTACAAAAAAAATTAGAGAAATTAGCTTCATCAGTGGAGTCAGTGTGGATAAGTTAAATGATAAGGGATGATTTGAATATCTAGGGGGTCAAGGATTATATTATTTGTTTAGAAAGTTCTTTTTAGTATTAAATATACTTCAACAAAACAATATCAAAATATTTATGAAAATATTTGCTGTAGGAGTTGTAATTACATTATTTGCTTTTTTATAAAATAAAATTCAAAGTTATGCAAAAATAAAAAGGTAAACTTAAATAGTTTAAACTAAAAACGTTAGCTTGTGGCGCTTAAGATGTAAAACTTATACTTTAGGTATAATAAACCTAATTCTTATTTTTATAGTGTAATTATAGTGTTAAAGTATAAGTAAACAATGAAACTGCTGGTTTACAAATGCTTGGTTTCAGCTTAAGTTTTTACGTTATTATTAAAATTGTATGAAAGCTAAAGTAAGATTTAAAATGACCAGATTATATATCTGATTAGAAAAGTAGGAGAATAGACATAATAAACCCTTATAGTCTCAGCATAAAATATTGTAAATAGCAAATATATTAAAGTATGATACAGTAATAATAAAAAATCTGATAAATATTTGTGCCAGCATTCGCGGTTATACTTTAAGATTAAGTAAAAAATTTAGGGGAATAGTTAAATGAATAATTAAAGATTATATATGGGTAATAAAAGGTAAAATTAGAATATTATTTTGTATGCAAAAAAGATTATAATTGAAGCTAAAAAAATTTAGTAATAAACTAGGATTAGATACCCTATTATTCTAAAATAAATCAACCTAAGACTGAATTAGTAAAAGATAAATACTTAAAATTTAAAAAATTTGGCGGCAATTTAATCTTTTCAGAGGAACCTGTTTTAGAATCGATAAACCACGAAAAATCTTACTTGTTTTTGTATAAACAGCTTGTATACCATCATTACCAGATAATTCTTAGAAGAAAAATTATTAAATATAATTATTTAAAAAAATTAGATCATGGTGCAGTTTATAAACAAGATAAAATGGGTTACAATAAATTACTTTATTGCGAATTAACAAAGTAATTTTGTTATGAAGAGGGATTTGATTGTATTTTGAGTTTAATAAGCTGATAAGATATAAGTTCTAAATTGTGTACATATCGCCCGTCGCTTTCATTTATAAGTGAAATAAGTCGTAACATAGTAGATGTACTGGAAAGTGTATCTAGTGTAAAAGTGTAACTCTGGGGGTGTTTTAATGGAATTAAGAAAAGGATATGTAAATATCAACACTGATTATAGATAACTTGTCAAAAGAAGTTCGAGTTTTACTTATAAGAAAAATAATTTTAAAATTAAATTGTTAGTAATTTTTAATAAAAATAATCTTAGACTATAGTTAAAAGTACTGTAAAGGAAAGTGTAAAAATTTAAAATAGTAAGTTTAAAATTCTGTACCTTGTGTATCAGGGAAAGTTTATATAAATTAATAATATTAAATATCTCGAAATAAAAGATAGCTAATTTTATAAAAAATTTTTTGTAGAAAATAAATTTTAAATATAAAATTAAAGGTGAAATGCCAATCGAGTTTTATAATATCTAGTTCTTTAAAAATAAATTTAATTTAATTTTTATGTGGTCAAAACATAAAAGTAAAGTGTAGGAGGGATTAGCTTCTTATAAAATAAAGTAATAAAGAGTTAAAAAAATAATAATAGTGAATTAAGCTTAAGAGTAGCTATATTAATAAAGTGTTTTAGCTAAATTAAAGTTAAATAATATTTGTAAAAACTTTTTGTAGTATTAAAGAATTAATTTAAATGAAAAAAGTTTAATTATAATGATTTTATTAGTAAAAATTTATTATGAATGAAAATAATAGAATAATGAGGATTATTTAAAGTTAATTTGGTAATATAAAGGAACTCGGCAAAAGTTATTTTCTTTGCCTGTTTATCAAAAACATGTCTGTTTGAAGTTATAGAAAGTTTAACCTGCCCACTGATGAATAAATAAAAGTTGAATGGCCGCGGTATCTTGACCGTGCAAAGGTAGCATAATCGTTAGTTTTTTAATTGGAATCTTGTATGAATGGTTGGACAAAAGAAAAACTGTCTTTGTATTGTTAATTGAATTTAACTTTTAAGTGAAAAGGCTTAAATATATTAAAGGGACGATAAGACCCTAGAAAGCTTAATATTAAAATTTTATTTAGTTGAATTTTAAATTATAAAGACTTAGTAATTAAATTTATTTTATTGGGGCGATAAGAGTAAAATGATTGTTAACTGCTTAATTTTTAATACATTATAGATGATTAAATTTTTAGATGATCCTAATTGAAGATTAAAAGTTTAAGTTACTTTAGGGATAACAGCGTTATTTTTTTTGAGAGTACTTATCGAAAAAAAAGTTTGCGACCTCGATGTTGAATTAAAATATCTTTATAATTGCAGTAGTTATAAAAGTAGGTCTGTTCGACCTTTAAAATTTTACATGATTTGAGTTCAGACCGGCGTGAGCCAGGTTGGTTTCTATCTTTTAATTAAAAAAAGTTATTTTAGTACGAAAGGATTAAATAGCTAAAATTATTTTTAATATGACTACTATTTTGGCAGATAATATGCGTTGGACTTAGGATCCTATAAAATAGATTTATTCTATAAATAGTTAAATAATTAGTAATCTAATTGTTTTGTGACTTTAATGATTGTAGAAATGGTAAATTTTTTAGTTTTGATAGTATGTGTTTTAGTGGGAGTGGCTTTCGTTACTTTACTTGAACGTAAGATTTTAGGTTATATTCAAATTCGAAAGGGGCCAAATAAGGTTGGGTATGCTGGGATTCTGCAACCATTTTCTGATGCAGTTAAACTTTTTACAAAGGAGCAGATTACACCGACTATATCGAATTTTTTAGTATATTATTTATGTCCTGTATTCAGATTATTTATTTCTTTATTGGTATGGTGTGTTCTACCTTACGAAATTGGTTTAATGAGATTTAATTTAAGTATCCTATTCTTTTTATGTTGTTTGAGTGTGGGGGTTTACTCAACTATAGTGGCTGGTTGGTCCTCTAACTGTAAATATTCTCTTTTAGGGTCCTTACGAGCGGTCGCTCAAACTATTTCTTACGAGGTTAGATTAGCTTTAATTTTATTGAGTTTTGTTATATTAATTGGGGGGTTTAATTTAGAATTGTTTAATAAGTACCAGAATTATTTCTGATTTATTATAATTGGGTTGCCTTTGGGAATAACTTGGTTTAGATCTTGTTTGGCAGAGACTAATCGAACGCCGTTTGATTTTGCCGAGGGGGAATCTGAGTTGGTATCAGGTTTCAATACTGAATACGGAGCTGGGGGATTTGCTTTAATTTTTATAGCGGAATACGCGAGGATTTTATTTATAAGAGTATTATTTGTAATTTTTTTTTTAGGTAGAAGTCCATTTAGAGTGTTATTCTATTTAAAGAGAGTTATAGTCGCTTTTGGGTTTGTATGGGTACGGGGGACATTGCCTCGTTTACGGTATGATAAATTAATGTATTTGGCTTGAAAAAGTTATCTTCCCTTATCGATTAATTATTTAATTTTTTTTGTTAGCTTCAAAATATTTTGTTTTTGTTTAATATAAAAATTAAAGTTTAAAAAAGTTAATAACGAAATAGTCAGAAAATAGTTTTTAAAAAAATATTAATTTTGGGAATTAAAGAAAAAGAATTTGTCTTTTTTTCTGAAGTTTACAGAAATCTATTCATTATTGGTTTACAAGACCAATGTTTTGGATTTTAAACTATGAAAACTTTGTGTCAACTTGGAATTTATTTATATAAAATTGCTCACAAGATTAAAGGAAGTGGCCAAAATTAGTAAAAGAAAGAATTAAGGAATATAAACGGAATTTAACCGCTTAGAAGAAAGTTAGAAGCTTCCAGTCTTTAGCATAATATCCCTTCTTGGCAGGAATAATAATTCAATTTTATCATTAACAGTGATATACCTCTTTTTGGTTTCTACCAAAATTAGAAGACTTGGGGTCTAAAATTTAGGTCGAAACTAAATGCAATTATTCGCTTTCTAATTGGTAAAACCAGTTTTAAAAACTCTTTATGAATGCAACTCATACGTCATATATTGACTATGGTCTTATTAAGATCATTCTAGAGCTCTTTGTGATCACTCATAGTAAAGGCCAAGCAGAAGAATAAATAAAAATACTAAACTTGTAAAAAATCAAGAAAAAATATTGGTCAGACTAAGAGTTGAAGCAACGGGTAAAAGTAAAGTAATTTCAACATCGAAAATCAAGAAAATAATAGCGATTAGAAAAAAGCGTAAGGAAAAAGGAAGACGTGCTGACCCTTTCGGATCAAATCCGCATTCGTAAGGAGAATTTTTTTCTCGGTCTAAAATTGTTTTTTTGGAAAGTAAGGTTGCTAGAGTTAAAACTACATAAGAAATAATAAGGGTGATGATCGCGATAAGAAGTACTGTAAAGATTATTTTTTCTAAAAATTAGACTTTCTGATTGGAAGTCAGATATACTCATTATATTAAAAAAATTATCCTCCTCACCAGTAGATAAAGATGTATAAAAATAATCAAACAACATCAACAAAGTGTCAGTATCAGGCAGCAGCTTCAAATCCTAGATGATGCGCTGAAGAAAAATGACATTTATAAAGACGTAGAAAACAGATTAATAAGAATGAAGTTCCAATAATAACATGAAGGCCATGGAATCCGGTAGCAACGAAAAATGTGGAGCCAAATACTGAATCAGCAATAGTAAAAGAAGCTTCAATATATTCAAATGCTTGGAGTGCTGTAAAGTAGAAGCCTAGAATAATAGTTAAACCAAGGCTCTGAATGGCTTGAGAGTAGTTAGCTTCTAAGATTGCATGGTGAGCTCATGTTACTGTAGCCCCAGAAGAGAGAAGAATAGTAGTATTTAAGAGGGGAATTTGGAAAGGATTAAAAGGTTGAATACCTAAAGGGGGCCAGTATATACCAATTTCTACAGTAGGAGAAAGTCTACTATGAAAAAAAGCTCAAAAGAAGGAGAAGAAAAATAAAACTTCTGATACAATAAACAAAATTATACCTCAGCGGAGACCTTTTATAACAGTAGAAGTGTGAGAACCTTGGTAAGTGCCTTCACGAGTAACATCTCGTCATCATTGAATTATAGTTAATAAAGTTGCAACAAACCTTAAAATAAGGAGGTTTATATTGTGTTGGTGGAACCATTTTACTAATCCCGTAGTTAATATTATGGCTCTAATTGAGCCGGTGAATGGCCAGGGGCTAACGTCTACTAAGTGATAAGGGTGGAACCCGTGAGATGATGTCATTAGTTGATTTCTCTAGTATACAGAGTTCTTAAAACTGCAAATACATAAGATTGAATAATAGCAACGGCAGATTCTAAAATTAAAAGAAGTATTTGAGAAAATAAAAGAATAAATAAAATGGAAGTAGAAAGGGAAGAGCCGGTGTTTCCTAATAAAGTTAAGAGTAAGTGGCCTGCAATCATGTTAGCGGCTAGCCGAATCGCTAAAGTTCCAGGGCGAATTACATTTCTAATAGTCTCAATAAGTACTATAAAGGGTATCAAAGCAAAAGGTGTCCCCTGGGGAACTAAATGGGCAAATATGTGTTTAGTATGCTTAATTCATCCGAATGTTATTAAGGTGATTCATAAAGGAAGAGATAAAGCTAGGGTTATTACTATGTGGCTGGATCTAGTAAAAACATAAGGTAAAAGCCCTAAAAAATTGTTAAATACAATCAGTCTAAAGATAGCAACAAATAATATAGAGGAGCCGTTATGCGAAGGTTGTAAAAGAGCTTTGAATTCTTTATGAAGAGTTAAAATAATTTTTCTTCATAATAGGGATCAACGGGAAGGGGAAGCTCAATATAAGTAGGGTAGAAATATTAATCCTAGAATTGTTGAGATTCAGTTTACTGATAAATTGAAAATTCTTGAAGAAGGCTCAAAAATTGAGAATAGATTAGTTATAATTTTCAAGATTTAGAAATTAATGTGATTTTATTATTAGGCGCGAAGTTTACTCTGTGAGGGGGTTTAATAAAATAATTTAATATAAAAAATAATAGAAGTCTCAAGAGAAAAAAGAAGAATATAAATAGTCAATAAATAGGGGCTATTTGTGGCATTATAGTAAAGGTTATTCATGAAAGAATCATGGAGTGATCACCCTAGTAATTAATAGAATTAAGGGTTCATTGGGTGAGTTTTCAATTGATAAGGAAATTCAGTTTAAAAAGGAGTTGATAGAAATTCTCTCAATAACAATAGGTATAAATCTATGATTTGCACCACAAATTTCTGAACATTGGCCGTAGAACAGTCCTGGTCGATTAATTAGGAATCTTGACTGATTAAGGCGGCCAGGGATTGCGTCTGCTTTAATACCTAAAGATGGGACAGTTCAGGAGTGAATTACATCAGCTGCTGTGATTAAAACTCGAATTTGAGTGTTTATTGGAAGAACAGTTCGGTTATCAACATCTAGAAGACGGAATCCAGAGGTCTCTAATTCATTAGAGGGAATTATATAGGAGTCAAATTCTACTTGTAAGAAATCTGAATATTCATAACTCCAGTATCATTGATGCCCAATTGTCTTGAGGGTTATGGAAGGACTATTGACCTCATCTAGGAGATAAAGGAGGCGGAGAGAGGGAAGGGCAATAAAAATTAGAATTAAAGCTGGCACGGATGTCCAAATTACTTCAATAGGTTGATTTTCTAGTATGTAGCGGTTAATGAAGGAGTTGAAAAATAAAGTGGATATCACGTAACCTACAAAGGTAACGATTAATACAATTACTAATATAATGTGGTCGTGAAAGAAAATTAATTGTTCTATAAGAGGAGAGGCTCTGTCTTGAAAGTTTAAGTACGCTCATGTTGCCATAAGTAAATTCTAAAAGAAGAATTTCTTCCTTATAGGAGCTTAAATCCTACACATCTATCTGCCATTTTAGAAGTTAGTAATAAGAGGAATTTCTATATATGAATGATCTGCCGGTGGGTAAACATGCTTTCACTCAATCGAGGAGGGTAAGAATGGAGAAAAAATAACGGGCCGGTTAGAGACAAAAGCTTCTCAGACAATTAATAGAAACCCTAATGCAGCTACAAATGAAATTATAGCACCTAGGGATGAGATAATGTTTCAGGTTGCGTAGGCATCTGGATAGTCTGAATACCGTCGGGGTATACCATTCAATCCTAGAAAGTGTTGGGGAAAGAATGTTAAATTTACTCCTACAAAAGTCACTAAAAAGTGAATTTTTAATCATTTAGGGTTACAAGATAAACCTGTCATTAGAGAAAACCAGTGGGCGACACCTGCAAAAATACCAAATACAGCCCCTATAGAAAGAACATAATGGAAGTGGGCAACAACGTAGTATGTGTCATGTAAAATAATATCAATAGAAGAATTAGCTAATACTACTCCTGTTAGTCCCCCTACTGTGAATAAAAAGATAAAGCCTAAGGCTCAGAGAAGAGAAGGTGAGTAGTTTATTTGAGTTCCATGGAGTGTTCTTAATCACCTAAAAATTTTAATCCCAGTGGGGATAGCAATAATTATAGTAGCAGAAGTGAAATAAGCTCGTGTATCGACATCTATACCAACTGTAAATATATGGTGAGCTCAAACTACAAATCCTAGGATTCCAATAGCTAGCATAGCGTAAATTATTCCTAAGGTCCCGAAGGATTCTTTTTTACCGGATTCTTGGCTTACAATGTGAGAGATTATACCGAAGGCGGGGAGAATTAGAATGTAAACTTCAGGATGGCCGAAGAACCAAAATAAATGCTGGTAGAGGACTGGGTCCCCTCCCCCTGCTGGGTCAAAAAAAGAAGTATTGAGATTACGATCTGTAAGAAGTATAGTAATAGCTCCTGCTAGAACTGGTAAAGATAAAAGTAGTAAGATGGCAGTAATAAAAACAGCTCAAACAAAAAGAGGTATTTGATCTATTGTTATTCCGTATGATCGTATATTAATAACGGTTGTTATAAAATTAACAGCTCCTAAAATGGAAGATACCCCTGCAAGATGAAGGGAAAAAATTCCAAGGTCTACAGAAGCGCCGGCGTGAGCGATAGCCGCTGCTAGTGGGGGGTATACAGTTCATCCCGTACCGACTCCGCTTTCTACTATTCTTCTTGTTAGAAGGAGGGAAAGGGAAGGGGGGAGTAATCAAAACCTTATATTGTTTATACGGGGGAAAGCTATATCTGGGGCACCTAATATAAGTGGAACTAGTCAGTTTCCGAACCCACCAATTATAATAGGTATAACTATAAAAAAAATTATAACAAAAGCATGAGCTGTGACAACTACATTATAAATTTGGTCGTTTCCAATTAATCTTCCCGGTTGACTTAATTCTGCTCGAATAATTAATCTTAAGGAGGTACCTACTATTCCTGCTCAAGCGCCAAAAATAAAATATAAAGTTCCAATGTCTTTATGGTTTGTGGAGAAAAGTCATCGTTGCAT